TTGAAAGGGTTACTAAAAAAATAAAGATATGCATTAATTTAAACTAAATAAAATCGATTTTTTCTTACTTAATTATGTGTTTTTCTTAAATATGTCAAAGATTTAAATTACGAAGTCATAATTGGTCAAATAATATCACTAAGTTACTAGTACAAAATATTATACTAAACTTTTTCTGAAGATGTCAAAAATAGAAATTTCGATTATTATTACTCTTACAATAATTTCTATCGATACAGCACAACCAGAAATAAAAACACTAAATAAAGAAGTATTTTTTTAATATAAATCTATAGGATTAACTAAGTTAGACTAAATTAAATAAGAACCTTCCTTTTTTCTTTTTCTATTTATTTACCAAGATTATTAATCATTAATTAGTTCATTCTGAAATTGATGAATTGGTTTCTATTTCAATAAAAGACATTTATAAGAAGGGCTCTACTATAGACAGACCGCTTTTTTTTTTTTCAATTTTAGAAACTAAAGAAAAAAATGACTAATTTCATTAGAATTTTAAAATTTCAATTAAGTTTATTTTTTCCTGGATCTTGATCAATTAAAAATCACATGATGATATATTATATTTATATATATTTATTTTAATTCGAGGAATGCTTTATTCTATTTCAAATAATATTTTTTTTTATGATTTTTTATAAAGAGAGTGTTATAAAGAAAAAAATAGATAATGAATAGTAAAATAAAAAACCACTTCTTTTGAACAATAGATGTCTTTCACATCCAATAGAATAATGAGTAATCTCTTAATTTTAAAATGGCAGTTCCAAAAAAGCGTACTTCTATATCAAAAAAACTTATTCGTAAAAATATTTGGAAAAAGAAAGGATATTGGGCAGCTTTAAAAGCTTTTTCATTGGGTAAATCTCTTTCCACCGGGCAGTCAAAAAGTTTTTTTGTGCGACAAACAAATAAGTAATAAAAAATTGTGAGAATCTGAATCTACATGCCTCAAAAAGTTGGAAATTTTTATTTAGACTATAAAATGAATGATTTCCATTACCCATTTTTTTTTGAAAAACGAAAAACACAAGATATAAAGGTTTACCTTTTTTAGTATATTTAGTATCTTTTTTATGAACGCAATTTAAGATTTTACTTATGGATCTACTTAACAATAGTTCAATTTTTTCTTTGTTCGCCTATTTCTATATTAAAATAATTAACTATATAAAATAGAAAGAACTGATACAAGATCTTTAGCCAAAATAACTAATAACTGAATCCTTGATTTCAAACTTTTTTGTAAATTTATGAATTCTTATTTCTCTGAATTACTAACCTAATATATAAAAAAAATTTTAGTTGGTATATTAACTATGAAAAATGTATAAAATTTAAGTGATTTAAAAGAAATCCTATTTTTGGGGGTTTATTACTAAAAACAAAAATGAAACACGATAAAAATAAATTTTAAGTGAATCAGTAAAAAATACAAAAAAAGTCAAAAGGAGAAAAGACTTTTTTTGAGTTCTATCCCCTATCCGGGGGTAGAACTAGTTAGTTACAACGAGTCAATTCTCGAAGAGGATAAAATCCACGAAAGTTCCAAGTTAAATAAAAGCGATCCTCTAAACTAAAAAAATGAACCTTCAAATTCCTATGAATTTTTCTTCATCAATTTTATTGTTTTTTAAAAAGTATTCTAAAAGTATTCTATTTAATTTACTTTATTCAGTCTCGACTATTGAATAGAAATACGCTATTATAAATTTGAGTAAGCCGCTATGGTGAAATTGGTAGACACGCTGCTCTTAGGAAGCAGTGCTAGAGCATCTCGGTTCGAGTCCGAGTGGCGGCATGCCCTCTTCTACTTCTAAAAAACAGAAAATAGATTCTATAATAAATTCTATTAGTAATTGCCGCTTCATAATTAAGGGACCCCTTACTTTATATTTTAAATTTTTATGATATTTTTAACTTTAGAACATATATTAACTCATATTTCCTTTTCGATTGTTTCAATTGTAATTACAATGCATTTAATAACCTTATTCATCGATGAAATCGTAAAACTATCTGATTCGTTAAAAAGGGGCATGATCGTGACTTTTTTATGTATAACAGGATTATTAGTCATCCGTTGGATTTATTCAGGACATTTTCCATTAAGTAATTTATATGAATCATTAATCTTTCTTTCGTGGAGTTTCTCCATTATTCATATTGTTCCATATTTCAAAAAAAAGAAAAATTATTTAAGTGCAATAACTGCACCAAGCGCTCTTTTTACACAAGGTTTTGCTACTTCAGGTCTTTTAACTGAAATACATCAATCTGAAATATTAGTACCTGCTCTCCAATCTGAGTGGTTAATAATGCACGTAAGTATGATGGTATTGGGTTATGCGGCCCTTTTATGCGGATCATTATTATCAGTAGCACTTCTAGTCATTATAGTTCGAAAAGACATATTTTATAATAAAAATCATTTATTAAATTTCAATGAATCTTTTTACTTTGGTGAAATTCAATGCAT